AGTGGAAACCTAATCTTTCTGTTTTTAAGGATTTCCCCCGCTTAATGGATAACCATTTGCTACCAATGGGGAATTACCTCTCATCTTAAATTGAAGTGACTGGATTTGCACCAATGGAAACCATAAATTTCATACAAAATATAGGGATATGATAGATTTTTATCTTTTTAGATAGGGAGTGGGTTCTTCTATTCTATCCTATTCACGGGTACTGATCATTCTTACTGGAAAAATTGTTTTCTTTCCTTTGTTCCAGCCCGCATGATCTGAACGAGTCGCACATACACCCTAGTACATGTTCCTCGACGCTGAGGGCATCCCCCAAGAGCGGGGGATTTCGTGACATTTCTGATTGGCTGTCTTGTATTTCTAATAAGTTGTTTAATGGTTGGCATGTTGAATCATATACATAATGGGCTGGTTTAGATCGGATCCTAACCGGATGATTATGAGTTACTTCTATTGAATAGAATATTAAACCCGGCTAAGAAGATAAAATCTCAAATCACAGATTTGCGCGAAATCCGTGCTATTTTTATTCAACCGCTACAAGATCAACAATTCCATAAGTTTGGGCTTCTGTTGCTGACATAAAAACATCTCTTTCCATGTCTTCGGATACAACCCATAAGGGTTTGCCTGTTCTTTGTACATAAACCCTTGTGAGGGTTTCACGCAGTTTCAGCAGTTCTTCCGCTTCCAAGATAAATTCGCCCGTTTGCGCTTCATAAAAAGAACTAGCCGGTTGATGGATCATTACCCTGATGATATAACATAATAAAAGATTCTTCTATCTCGTATCTCGCATGATGAAGCGAAGAGAAAAGAAAGAAAGATAAAGAATAACAAGAAAAAAAAGATAGAATTGAACAACCGTACGGGCATCTTTTGTGCATTGCATACGGCTCTATAATAGAATTGACCCTTACCTTCCATTGAAAAAAATAGGATCTGATCTATCAGACCCATATTGGTAAATGGTCAAATTACCACCCTTCCTTTCGGAGGAGTTAAAAAATACTATGATGGCTCCGTTGCTTTATATATTGATATTGATTATCAATTTTGTCTGTGATTCAGCAATCCCAAAGTTTCTTTTTGATCGGATTAAATAAAATAAGGAAAAAAATCTTGTTTTTTTTTTATTTTCGTACTCTTTCATAACATCAATATTGTTAAAAGCACCCCGGGGTGAAAACAAAAAAGTTTGTGACGCTGAACCGCACTCCCGATAGATAAGATCAAATCAGAAGTACCTTTTATTTCATACTACTCTTTCGATATATAATCTAATTAATGTTTTGGAACATAAAAAAATTTTCTCATATCGAATTCGAAGTGCCATGCTATTATTACATATTTCATATGGCGAAGGCATAGTCTTCTTTTTTCTCTCAAATCAAAATCTCAAATAAAAACCTCATTGGCGCCAAGCGTGAGGGAATGCTAGACGTTTGGTAATTTCCCCTCCGACCAGAATAAACGATCCCATTGAAGCGGCCAATCCCATGCATATTGTATGTACATCTGGTCGCACAAATTGCATAGTATCATAAATAGCTACTCCAGGTATTACCCATCCGCCAGGAGAGTTTATAAACAAATACAGATCTTTGGTATCATCTTCGATACTGAGATATACCATAAGACCAATAAGTTGATTCGAGATCTCGCTATCAACCTCTTGGCCCAAAAAAAGTAATCTTTCTCGATAAAGTCGGTTGATTAGGGTCAAATTGTATCCCTTAAGAACCGTACATGCACCTTTTGACGCATACGGCTCAAAAAATTATGAAAAAAAAAAGAATCAATGTGTAGATTCCAGTCCTCCTTCTTTTATCATAGAAGGCTCTTTTTAACTTCGACTTTGTTTTCTTCTATTTTTTGATAAAGATAAGTTTTGGCCCTTTTCCCTATAATATAAATATAAAAAAAGAATTCACTAAACTTATCGAATTAACTTCTCATTGATGTATTGGTTCATCGAGATCCAATCCAAATCACGATGTCATTTTCTTGTTCCTGAATGGCCCCTTCAATCTTTTTAGGTTTATGCTCTACTCCGGGTAAAGATCTGTCCGATTTAGATTTGCACATATAGGACAAATGTTCCCATTACCACTTCTTTTATTTTTTTTGCTATGACTTTCTTTTTTTTTTCAATTTATTTCATACCTTCCGTCAAATATTTGATGTAGTCATCTATATTATCAATTGATTAAGAGTTTGAGATTACTTCTCTTTAATAAAATCGTTTATAATACAAGTAGTAATCATAGATATATTACCTTACCAATTGGGTTTTTTCTAAACGGAGCCTGGATATTTGAGTTTATTAGTCCAACCAACAAGTCAACCATAAATTATTCTAATTGATAATATTAATTTGAATCCCTCCAAAATGCACGTCACGCTCCAACTTTTTGATGATTCAATGAATCTTTCTTGGGCGAAACAGAGGATATCTCGATCGGGGGAGAAAACGGGGAAATACCATATG